AATAGTTATTTGGGAATTGTTTCAAGCAAACGCACATTCCCCTCTTTTTTTGGACAGAATAGAAAAATCCCCTCTTTTTTCTTTTGATATCTCCGGGCTGATTAAAGTAATTTTTAGAAATTGGGTAGGGAAAGGGGAAGCATTCAAAATTGTAGAGTATACAGAAGAAGAAAGAAAAAGAGAAGAAGAAAAAGAGACGAAGAAAAGAACGGAGAAAGAGCGAATACAGATAGCAGAGGCCTGGGATACCATTCCAGTTACACAAGTAATAAGAGGTTGCATGTTACTAACTCAATCTATTTTTAGAAAATATATTGTATTACCTTCATTGCTAATTGCAAAAAATAGTGGACGCATGTTCCTATTTCAATTTCCCGAATGGTTTGAGGATTTACAGGAATGGAATAGAGAGATGCATGTTAAATGTACCTATAATGGTGTTCCATTATCCGAAACAGAATTTCCGAAAAATTGGTTGACAGACGGTATTCAGATAAAAATCTTATTTCCCTTCCGTCTGAAACCTTGGCACAAATCGAAACTACGATCATCTAAGAAAGGTTTAATGAAAAAGAAAAAAGAAAAAGATGATTTTTGTTTTTTAACAGTTTGGGGAATGGAAACTGAACTTCCTTTTGGTTCGCCCCGAAAAGGACCTTCCTTTTTTAAACCCATTTTTAAGGAAATTGAAAAAAAAATTGGAAAATTTAAAAAGAAGTCTTCTCGAGTTCTAATAGTTTTTAAAAGAAAAATAAAATTACTTCGAAAAGTTTTAAAAGAAACAAAAGAATGGGTTATCAAAAGTGTTATTTTTATAAAAAAAATAATAAAAGAACTTTCAAAAATTCTGTTATTTCGATTACCAGGAAGAGAAGTATATGAATCAAGTGAAATTAAAGAAGAAAAAGATTCTATAATAAGCAATCAGCTAATTCACGAATCGTTTAGTGAAATTGCATCTACGAATTGGACAAATTCTTCATTAACAGAAAAAAAAATCAAGGATTTGACTACTAGAACAAGTACAATTCGAAATCAAATAGAAAGAATTATAAAAGAGCAAAAAAAAATAACTCCAAGAATAAATAATATTAGTCTTAAAAAAACAAGTTATAATGTTAAAAGATTCGAAAAATGGCAAATATTCAAAAAAAGAAATGCTCAATTAATCTCTAAATTACCTCTTTTTTTGAAATTTTTCATTGAAAGAATCTACACAGATATATTTTTATGTATCATTAATATTCCCAGAATGAATACAGAACTTTTTCTTGAATCAACAAAAAAAATTATTGATAAATCCATTTACAATAATGAAAGAAAACAAGAAAGAATTAATAAAATTAAGAAAAATCTAATTCCATTTATTTCGACTATAAAAAAGTCACTTGATAATATTAGTAATAGTCAAAAAAATTCACCTATTTTTTATGACTTATCCTACGTGTCACAAGCATATGTATTTTTCAAATTATCACAAATCCAAGTTAGTAACTCGTATAAATTAAGAGCTGTTCTTCAATCTCAAGGAATCCCCCCGCCTGAAATAAAGGATTCTTTTGAAACACAAGGAATGGTTGATTCGAAATTAGGGGATAAGAAACTTCCGAGTTATGAAATGAATCAATGGAAAAAGTGGTTAAGAGGATATTATCAATACAATTTATCTCAGAGCAGATGGTATAGATTAATACCAGAAAAATGGCGCAATACAGTTCATCAGCGTAAAAAGGAAAATTTTAGCAAAAGGCATTCATATGAAAAAGACCAATTAATTGATTTCAAAAAACAAAAACAAATTGAAGTATATTCATTATCTAATCAAAAAAGAAAAGAGAATTTGCAAAAATACTATAAATATGATCTTTTATCATATAAATTTCTTAATTATGAAAATAAAACGGAATACTTTTTTTATAGATCTCCGTTTCAAGGACGTAAGAAGCAAGAGATTTCTTATAACACGCATAAAGAAAATATACTGAGGAACATCCCTATCGATAATTATCTAGGAAAGGTCCATATTCTATATATGGAAAAAACGGTCGATAGAAAATATTTTGATTGGAACATTCTCAATTTTGATCTTAAACAAAAAGGCGATATTGAGGCCTGGGTCAGCAATGGGAATCAAAATACTCAAATAATTCCTAAAAAAGATCTTTTTTACCTTATGATTCCAGAAATCAATCCACCAAACTCCGACAAAGTATTTTTTGATTGGATGGGAATGAATGAAAAAATGCTAAAGTGTCGCATAGCGAATTTGGAACCTTGGTTCTTCCCAGAATTTGTGTTACTTTATAATGCATATAAAAGCAAACCTTGGTTTATACCAAGCAAATTACTTCTTTCAAATTTGAATAAAAATGAAAATAGTAGTGAAAATAAAAAAATAAATCAAAAGCAAAAAGGAAGTTTTTTGATACCATCGAATAAAAAGCATGAAAATCAAGGAGAAAAAGAACCCACAAGTCCAGGAAATCTTGGATCCGTTCTCTCACAACAAAAAGATAGTGAAGAAAATTATGCAAGATCAGACATGAAAAAGGGGAAAAAGAAAAAACAATACAAAAGCAGCGCGAGAGCAGAACTAGATTTCTTCCTGAAACGTTATTTGCTTTTTCAATTGAGATGGGACGATACTTTGAATCAAAGACTGATCAATAATGTCAAGGTATATTGTCTCCTGCTTAGACTGATAGATCCAACCCAAATTACTATACCCTCGATTCAAAATAGAGAAATGAGTTTGGATATAATGCTGATTGAGAAGAATTTAACTCTTAACCAATTGATGAAAAAGGGAATATTGATTATAGAACCCATTCGTCTGTTTGGAAAAAACGATGCACAATTTATTATGTATCAAACCATAGGTATTTCATTGGTTCATAAGAGTAAGCACCAAATTAATCAAAAATACCAAGAACAAAGATATGTTTCTAAGAAGAATTTTGATGAAACTATTTCATCACACCAAAGAATAACTGAAAATAGAGACAAAAATCATTTGGATTTGGTTGTTCCTGAAAATATTTTCTCGTTTAGACGTCGTAGAAAGTTGAAAATTCTAAGTTGTTTTAATTCAAAGAATAGAAATGGTGAAGATAGAAATCCAGTATTTTGGAATGCAAAGGACGTAAAAGACAGCAGCCAAGTTTCGCATGACAGTAACCATTTTAATAGAGAGAAAAATCAATTAATGAAATTAAAGCTCTTTCTTTGGCCTAATTATCGATTAGAGGATTTAGCTTGTATGAATCGTTATTGGTTTGATACCAATAATGGCAGTCGTTTCAGTATGTTAAGAATACATCTGTATCCACGATTGAAATTTTAACATTTCGTGGATAATACACTTTTTCTATATATTCTATACCCTATATATATAATAGGGTATATCAAAGCAAACAAATACATAGATCACATGTCTTGTCTCACATTTCATTCTAATATCCAATAGGAAATAGGAAATGAATAATGTCTCGATTAGATCTCGAAATGAATCAACAGAACCTTCTTTGTTTTAGGTCTAAATTCTTCGATGCGAAAATGTACCAATCCTTTTCTATCCCTATCTAAATCCAATTAGAAATTGGATTAATTGATTTGAATTCAGAAAATTAGGAGTTCATAAAGAAATTTGGATTAGATTATTGTATATACCAGATTCCAATTAATGGCATTATTATTACTGATCAATAAAATCCATATCTGTAAAAAGGGAAAGGGGATTTTTTTATGGTAACAAATTCATTCATTTCGGTTATTTCTCAAAAAGAAAACGAAGAAAACAGAGGGTCTGTTGAATTTCAAGTATTCAATTTTACCACTAAGATAAGAAGACTTACTTCACATTTGGAATTGCACAAAAAAGACTCTTCATCCCAGAGAGGTTTGCGGAAAATTTTGGGAAAACGCCAACGACTGCTGGCCTATTTGTCAAAAAAAAATAGAAGACGCTATAAAGAATTAATTAGTGAGTTAAATATTCGAGAGATAAAAACTCGTTAATTTGAAGCGTGATACCATTTGAGCTTAGTCGTTTAAATTTTGATGAACTTCTTTTTACTTTCAGCAATGCATGGAAGAACGACTCGGGAAAAAACTTATGATTGCACCAACTACAAGAAAAGACCTCATGATAGTCAATATGGGCCCTCACCACCCATCAATGCATGGTGTTCTTCGACTGATTGTTACTCTCGATGGTGAAAATGTTATTGATTGTGAACCAATACTGGGTTATTTACATAGAGGGATGGAGAAAATTGCGGAAAATCGAACAATTATACAATATTTGCCTTATGTAACGCGTTGGGATTATTTAGCTACTATGTTCACAGAAGCAATAACCGTAAATGGACCCGAACAGCTAGGCAATATTCAAGTACCTAAAAGGGCTAGCTATATCAGAGCTATTATGTTAGAGTTAAGTCGTATCGCTTCTCATTTGTTATGGCTTGGCCCTTTTATGGCAGATATTGGGGCACAGACCCCTTTCTTCTATATTTTTCGAGAACGAGAGTTAATATATGACTTGTTCGAAGCTGCTACCGGTATGCGCATGATGCATAATTATTTTCGTATCGGAGGAGTAGCTGCTGATCTACCTCATGGCTGGATAGATAAATGTTTGGATTTTTGCGATTATTTTTTAACCGGGGTTGCTGAATATCAAAAGCTTATTACGCGGAATCCTATTTTTTTAGAACGAGTTGAAGGCGTAGGCATTATTGGCGCAGAAGAAGCACTAAATTGGGGTTTATCGGGCCCAATGCTACGAGCTTCCGGAATACAGTGGGATCTTCGTAAAATTGATCGTTATGAGTCTTACGACGAATTTGATTGGGAGATTCAATGGCAAAAAGAAGGGGATTCATTAGCTCGGTATTTAGTACGAATCAGTGAAATGACAGAATCCATAAAAATTATCCAACAGGCTCTGGAAGGAATTCCAGGGGGACCCTATGAGAATTTAGAAATTCGACGCTTTG